AAAGAAGATTTCTTCGTCTTTCTCTACGCAACAGGCATACCTAACATCTCATCGAGCCTAGAATCCAATCTCACTCACTTATTCACTTATGATATTTCGAGTTAGCCCTCTCCACTTGCCTCTCGTGATAGGGTCGCGCTTTTCCATTTCGTCATAGCTAATTAGAGATCGTTGCCCATCACTCAGCGGAATAGGAGTAGGAATCGTCTTTCGCTACCATGAGATGGAAGCGCTACAACGAAAGTGGTTCACATCACCTACGTAATTTCTACAATTGCTTTTGACTAGTTAAGTTAAGGCTGCTTTACCTACCTCTCCTTAACAGTCGAGCATCGCTAAAGCCCTCTCTCTACCGGTCTACTATCTTCGTTCCTAACTAAACGACGGTTCGACTTGCATGTGTTAAGCATATATCTAGCGTTACACAGTTTGTTTTCGGTCTCAATCACAGACAGAGCATTTTCGATCTTAGGCGAACGAGGCTTACCGGCTCTACGACCTCGCAAGGCGCTACTGCAGAGCTCTTTGGGCCTGCCGCTTTTTCAATCGAAAAATGAAAGTGCTCATATAAGCGCACTGAACGATTCTATCTATTACTTACGTCATCTCTTGTCGTCAGTCAGTCTTCATAAAGACAGTTGGCCGAGTCGAGACCCACTGCTCAAGTCTTCCTTCCCCCTTCGAACTTCACTATCTGACTATCGAGAATGAACTCGAATGTTAGAATAGGCTGAAATAATACTATTCCCCCTTTATCACTCTCTATCCACGGCCTTTGCTTTAATAGTTTCTATTCGACTGAACGAAAAGACGACATTCTCTTACGGTGAGAACCCCGCCCACATGGCCCATTTCATGGTGAGCCGTAGGAAGGCATCTCACCTCTGGTATTACCAAAGGGCTCCACAAACAGTGCCTACCAAGCACAGGTGAAGGAATGAGGTTCAAATCTCATATGGGAGTTACAGACCCGCAGGGTAAACAGGAGTTCCGCTAAATGATACCGGCGCAAGGTCAGTCAATTCTTTCTTTAGGATAGATTCCTAGTGCCATCGATTTAGCTCTTGGAAGAAGGGAAGTTTCATTTTGAAGAGTAGGCATAAGAGGTCTTGGAGTCGGCATTAGCCCCGTTGTTGGAGGAGGGCACTACCTAATAGTGGGTAGTTGTTAAGTAGCTCTTCTTAGTTCGAGTCGGTGCCGGTAGCTGTGAACTCTTCTTTCTCGATGCGAATGGAATAGCGTAGCGTAGTTAAGTAGCCAAGCTAAAGTCAAGTATCCGGAGGGAAGGGAGGGCATTTTGCTTACTACGAAAAGCAAGATGCCCCACTAGTCTTCTTTCTCACTAGCCCTTACTCTCAGTCTCTGACTCAAGAACGAATACCGAGACAGCTGTTCCCTTACCGACCACAGACTTCCCACTGCTCCCCGTAAGCAGTCCAAAACGAACTAAATGCGGATCCTCATTCCGCACTTTCCAGTGCGTTGTGACGACAGGAGCTTTGATAAAATCCTCGAAGGAAAGATCAGGCGCCACTGCAACGGTATAATACCACCGAATGTACTTAAGCCACTGTGACATCCAAGCTCTTACCAAGGTATACTCAGATAGGTACTCAAAGACCTCACTTTCGTAAAGGTCCTGAGGAGCCACTCTAAGATCCTTAGGCTTATAAGCCTCACGTAAGATCTCAATAGAAGATACCAGGAAGATGATGAGTGTTGAGTAGGTTTCGAACAGGGGATAAATCCACAGTCAAGTTCTTACACCTAAAACGCCTTGCAAACTAAGCACCACCAGAATTGGAGATAAGAGACTTGGATAATCTCAACACCAAGCTCCTCTACAGTCTGGCGATAAATCCTTGCCACACTCTCATCAGCGATACATATGTCATCGCCTAGAATAGCATAACGATCAAAATCGCGCCCAGGGTATACCTTCTCTTCACAATACAATAAAACACCACTAGATAGTGTGTTAATGTGAAGAGAGGCCAAGAAGAAAGATATCCCAGTGGCTGTCCAGCTGCGAATGAAATCGTATTTGGAGCATTACGCACAAAAGGCACTTCAAAAGCGGCCTCGGAGAACAGTGCAGTGATGTACTGCTCTACGCGGTCGCCAAAGAAAAGAGGAGTCTTACGAGTCTACTCTGAAGATTAAGTGGCCACCTATCTGTGGCAGACTTCAAATCAAAAAGAGTAAATCCGCGAAGACCCTTTAAGCCTATCCAGAGGACGGACCTGATTATGGGTCCCATCCTTCGGGATGGATCTTCAAACCTTCATCAACCAATCGTGAAAAGGTTTTAACATCCTTTGATTGACGTAATTGCCAATGGAAAATATCCATCTTTTCTCAGCACCTGATTCTGTAGATTGAGCCAATCTTCCAGGAGAACCAGAGTCAAGAGACTCAAGGGAACCGCAGTTGATGGACGACTCGATCATTGGAAGACTATCTTCACATGACCAAGCTGAGATATCCTCATTCCACCGGGTACCTAATGAAATGAGACCATAATGGATATCCAAACCCATAGGTATCTCCATATGCCAATGTGTTAAAATTAGCATATTGGCTATAGGTGATAAACCAAAAATAGCTCATGGTGAAGATTCAAATTCCTCTTACACCTCTCTTACCCGAAGCCTTATCTGATCTGAAAGAAGGGCTTTCCAAGTAGCTGAATAAAAGGAAAGAATCGTTATCTTCTATTAGCAGAGATCTCCTCAATTGGGACAGAATTCAAAGGCATGGCCACCAGTAGCATAAGAGAATCTTTGGCTCCAGAAAAAAGAGTGATTTGGATTGGCTTCTTTTTAAGATACGAAAGCGGAACTTCTCGCTTAGCTAGGGGGGAAGAGCTAGCTGCCATATTGGTTCAGTCCGAAAGCACAGAATAGACTGATTCCTTTGGTCCCCATCTACGCCTATGTGACCTTCTGTTTTCATTCAGTCGTGGTCGGGGCTTAGCCCTCAAGACCCTTGCTTCTCTGTCAGCTTCTTGTCTCGGAGTCTATTCTAACTACCTCTCCGCGGGACAGACAGCTGGAGGAGCACTTTCCGAGCGCTTGGCCGGGGGTTCTTCATCTATCAAGAGAGGGCTCCCGGTAATCAAGCTAGAAGTGAATTCCTCCCTTGCTTTGAAAACTTCTTCGGAAGTCTCTACTCAGACGGGGATGGGTTTTGTTGATCCAGGTCGTACTCTATTGACTCAAGAAAAGTAGGTTTAGAAGGTGACACCTCCGCTAATTGTCAAATTGCGTCTATCGGATAACTACTTTAATCAAAATTCTCAGGTTCCTCAATGCTGGCAAAAGAGCTTTGAGACTTCCCGCCCGAGGAGATAATGTGAATCAATAATGAATGCGATGATCAAAGAAGCGGCTAGACATAGGTCAAAGGTACAACCGCTACCGCCAGTAGGATTTCCTTGCTTTACTAATGGTTTGAGATCCAGTTTCAGCTGTAGTTTCAGTCCTTCTTTCTGCTATCGATCTAGTAGCAAGCAAGCCCGTTCTTGAGATTGAGCTCGTAGTGCTTGAAGCTGTGAGCCCGTCTGATATAAACCTTGGAAGAAAAGTTCTTAGAAAGAAAGCTGGCGTAGAAGTTTTCTATCACAGTTATCGGTATTCTTTTCATCTTCGGTTTCCCACTTCTCTGTCTCTGGGCGAATCCCTCTACTCTAGGAAGTTACCCACGCACGGGTGTGGGACGCGAAGGCTAACACAAGAAAGTAGGAGTGACCTGTTTAGGATTAAGGCTACCCACCTTGTTTTAGGAAAGGCTACCATCGCCTGCGTAATGTTGAGGCGTAAAGACTATTTTTTGGTAGAAAAAAATGAACCAGGCGCTGTAGTAAAGTAAGACCATACTATGAGTATGTATGGATTTTCATATAACGTATATATATGAAAATACGATAGTACTTAGAGATAGATAAAACCTAGTTCACTCGCCCTGGCCGCAGGTCTGACAGTCATCTTCTACGAACCCAAGCATCTATAGACCGGGCTGGCACTGACTGTAACGATCCAGAAAGACCGAAACCAGAAACGGGGATTGAAACAGAACCATCAGAGGATTTTGACTCCTCCGAAACGTTGGCTATCCGCCACCCCACTGGCATTACAACCCCCTCTGGGGCCCATGCCGGATCTCAGAATCCTAGATAACTTCCCGAAGTTCTTCGGTGCAGGATCTTATTATGCGGAAGACTTTCCAAATCTCTACACTGATCATTCTATCGAGGATGAGACGGTAGCAGCACATAATAGGGGCTGTTCGTCAAAACATTTGACGGATTAGCTCTGAGCTGAGGCAGTTGACCCCTTATGACGTATGCCCCTTCCTGTGGCAGGACTCGCCGAGCGACTTCGAGGCCTAAAATGCCCATTTTGAAAACAAAAGAATCTTTTTCTTTTGAATCTAAAATTTCCGCTCCATCCCTGTGGAAAGCTGTCCAATTGAAAGTGCTAACATGCTAAGACTCTTACTCCTACTAGGCGAAATAGTCCTGCCCTCCCTCTAGAATTTACTTGCTAACAGCATTTTAATATGCAACCCCTTCTCTTCCGAAAGAGCTTACTTTTGATGGCATGAGCTTGTGAAGTCCCACAGCAGATTCTATACCAGTCTTCTATCCAACAGCGCTTACTCTTGTTGCAACGGCTATGCCATTAAGAGCTTCTACGGGACTAGTAGTGCTTATCAATCATCAACAGAAGAGATTGGCTTGGTAGTTCATAGTAACCGAGGAGAGGTTGAGAATAAGACAATGAATGGAATGGTCCGGCAGTTGACTCCTTGCTGGTTAGCCGGGGACAAGGTAGGCTTATAGGGCTGGTTACTATCCCAATCCTTCCAATAGCTTAGCTCGATCTCTTTCATTTCAAAATGTAATGTAATTGCGTAATTAGAACGGAAACTTAGAACTTCCTTACTCTAGTTATCGGCTTAGATTGCAGTCTTAATAACGCACTACTGGCTGCAAGTTCGAGCCCTTACTTTTAAGCCTTTGATGCTAACCATACCTCACTTGCTTACAGATTAGAGCGTGGGAGAGCTTTATTAAACTAAAGACTACTACTTTTGACTCCTACTCCGCATAAGAAAAGAAAACAAAAGAAAGAGATGCGGATAAAAGTAATTCAAAAGTAAGTTGCCCTTACTTCTGATCCTAGTGCTCAGGAGAGGGATAACAAAGGGTAAGGATTCGACTAGCAATTCTTCCAACAGTGAAATCTGGGGCACTTGGATCCTTCCTAAATTGAAAAATTTCCCTAGATCAGCTAATCCGTAACTTCCTTCGCTGCCTTTCGAGCTTAACTGCATCGGAAGAGGGTTTTTATGTTGATTGATCCCGTTTTCAATCGAATCCTATTCTCAACCTCGAGTCAGGAGTTGTTGCCCTAATGTCAGTTCCTTCGCTAGCCTAGTGAAGAGTTAGCCTAGAAAGGCTTTGAAAGCAAGTCAAGCATTCCAATCCCAGCGTTTGAGTCAATAGCTATTGAATATAGGATTGGAAAAGCTTAAAGAAAATAGACAGCCCGGAGCGGCACCGGACTAGTTCTACTTAAGCCATTCCATATCCGGCGGATTTTTCCGATGATTCAAAGGCGGATCACTCATCCGCGGATGCCTAGATTCCGGAACTAAAGACTTTCCACTAAATTCATTCTTTTTTCGAACATTCATTCGCTAAAGGGATTCTATTTTCTATTGGACTGAGATCTGGTCGGAGAACCACGTTTCAAGGGCCCCATACCAACTGCCTGACCTCATACAGATATAAGGCCTCTAGTTTTTCCCGGATGTCATTGAAGAGCGTATAAGACCCGCGGGTCTTAGGCTCTTATTGGTCATGGGAGTAAGGAGGATGGAATTAGTGTCTAAGGCTAAGGGGAAAAGCAATAAAGATGCTTAAAGTGGTGGATGATATATATTCTTCAAAACCCCGATTTGTACCTGATGATAGAGATCCACCTACGATTGAGACATTTTCTTCCTTACCTATTTTTTGTTTTAGCACCATTATGCATCTAATGATAGAACTCTTTACTTGATTTGGAATGGGGGCCCTCACTTTAGGGCTATCTTTCACCGTTGACAGACATGGTTCAACGTGACAGGTACGGTTCCTCAATCAATAGATGACTCAAGGTTGTTGTTTTCAATCTGGGGATGACAGAGCTTTCGATTAAACATTTGTGTGGGTCTAGCTTGAGAATTGCCCTTTCTTTCTCATCTCGATCTGGGTAAGGCTTCACTACTCGTTCGCTTGAGGGGTTCAGTTGTTAGTGGACTAGCGCTTCTCCTTGTCCCCTTTCTGCATTCGCGCATGACCTAAACTATACCTCTTCTAAGGCAGAAAGAAGGTCAACCTCACCTCAGGTAATCACACCTTTATTTCTCGACGTTCAGCGGCAACATTTCACTCAATGAAAGGCCAGTCGGCAGAAGCGGGCCACGAGCTAAAGGTGCTGCTAACCGGAAGGCTTAGACTACTATATAATAATAAATTCTCAGTCTAAGGAGAAGGAAGCCTCTTCTATAGAAGAAGCATTTTTGTCTTGATTCCAATTCAATACTAAACAAGTCCGAACTCTTGAATCATTCCTGGAGTCTATCTCTGGCGGGCTTTGGCACTTTTGTGCTGTAGGATGAATCTCTTTCTGAGTATGGTTTCGGGTTGGCATAATTGCCTATGGATCATTTCATAATGTTATGTGATCCTCTCTTGATTCAGGAGACGGGGAATACTTTTTTTTGGTAGCGAATAGTTATCTTGTTTCGTGTGTCCCCTGTCTTTCTCTATACCGGAAGAAAGCGTCAGGTAAGCGATCCTCACATTTCCTGTTCTGCAAGGAAAAAACCAACCAGAGCCAGAGACTAACATAAGGCCTAAGGATGGATCATGTTTACTTGATCAAGTTTCCTCTTTCTGGTTTCCGAGTCATTCAAGAGTTCTACGAAGGGTTCTTGGCTAGGATGTTCTCAATAACCTGCATGCAATTTAATAGCTCAATCTACACGGATAGCGGATTTTAAAGGGTCAAACAAAATAGCTCTTTGCGTACGTTTGGTGGTCTATGTAATGTAGATCTGATGGATAAGTTTCCTAAAGTTTTGAGAGGCGTATTCCACAGGCGTCAAAGTGCGTTGATCGGATATTGGTTTGACGCTTAGGCACTCTTGTCATCCTTACTTTTGTACAGGAAGAACCCCTTCTGAATCGCAGATGTATTTGGTGTTAAGAAAGACAACCGGGTTGTGCAGGTACCTTTCTATGGTAGGTCCGATTGGATGAACATCTCGTGCTTAGGTATGAAAAAAGGGATATCTCACTACGGTGGAAAAGGCTGCTATAGTTCGAGAACGCAGAGGTGATAAGAAAATTCTCTACACAAGTAGCTGTTAAGTCAAGGCAGTAACAGAAAGAGAAAGACGTGAGCAAGGATAAGCACTCAAACTCCCAAAGTTTGCAGGGCTGCCAAT